GGGTATTCTTTTTTTTATATAGTATAGAACCCCCCAAAAAATTTCAACCCCAATAAGTACTTCTTGCATATGTATACTATCATAAAATTGAAAATTATGTATTATGGATGTCCAAATTGAATCGCTCTAAAATGTATCTCTGGTTACTGCTTCGAGGAGCAATAATAGGTAGGGATGACAGGATTTGAACCCGTGACATTTTGTACCCAAAACAAACGCGCTACCAAGCTGCGCTACATCCCTTTCAACTGGTCTACAGTATCATTGTAGAAAATCCCCGTCTTGTTTTCCACATCCTTATTTTATTTCCACTTCCTTCCTTTCTATGCAAAATGTATCTTGCCATTTCTTCCTCTTGGTCTCATATCATATAACATATAATAATAAATTAATATTTTTCTCGGGAATTCTCAGGCGCAAAGGGACCCGTTTTTTTTGCTTTAAGAAAAAGAAAATCTTCTCTAACGAATCATTGCACATGTCAAGTTGAATTGGGGATTCCACACACAAATACAAGTGGTCTTTAACTACATATACATCTCTTACCATAATGTATTAATATAAAAAAAAGAAGGAGGATTCTCAATGCGAGATTTTAAAACATATCTTTCCGTGGCACCGGTACTAAGTACTCTCTGGTTCGGGTCTTTAGCAGGTTTATTGATAGAAATCAATCGTTTCTTCCCAGATGCGTTGACATTTCCTTTTTTTTCATTCTAGTTATTGATATGGAAAGGGGTGAAGAAGATTAGAGATAGAGTCAAATATTTGTGACTAATCTCTCTTTCCCGTCTTTTTTTTTTCGAATTAGATAGATTGAATACGGGGGTAAAGAGAAAGAAAAAAGTGGATTTAACCTCAGTTAAATTCGGGTTAAGGCTCCAATTAAATTAAGAATCAAATTAATAATAGAGTTAAAAGAAAACAAAAGGGAAATGGGACTAGAATAAGAGTATCATGCAATACAAGATACTTAAATGAAATACTGTACTGCGATTAGAAATCGCTTTCGAAATGGTTGTATTACTTATTATTTACTATATTAATTGCAACAAAATCTTTATTTCATAATTTGATTTTGAGTTGTTAGCCACTTCTATTTTTTCGTCCCTTTTCCTTTCTTCTTATTTGCGTCGGATCGGAAAATAGAAACGTTGGGTGAATCAAAAACCCAAAGGAGGTTCATGGCAAAGGGTAAAGACGTTCGAGTAAGGGTTATTTTGGAATGTACCGGTTGTGTTCGAAACGGTGTTAATAAGGAATCAACGGGTATTTCCAGATATATTACTCAAAAGAATCGACACAATACACCTAGTCGATTGGAATTGAGAAAATTCTGTCCGTATTGTTTCAAACATACAATTCATGGGGAGATAAAGAAATAGATATAGATCGAACCGAGTGCTTGGGTGTCACCCTTTCAAGGAACATGAAAAAAATTTAGATATATATTTCTATTATTTCATATATTGAAATAAAAACAACTAAATAAATATAGACAAACCCAATCCTATTAATTTCTTCTATAATTTTTTTTTTGATTTGATCGAAATAGTATTTTAGGGATAAGGAATAAACAAATTATGGATAAATCCAAGCGACTCTTTCTTAAATCCAAGCGATCTTTTCGTAGGCGTTTGCCCCCGATCCAATCGGGGGATCGAATTGATTATAGAAACATGAGTTTAATTAGTCGATTTATTAGTGAACAAGGAAAAATATTATCTAGACGGGTGAATAGATTAACCTTAAAAGAACAACGATTAATTACTATTGCTATAAAACAAGCTCGTATTTTATCTTCGTTACCTTTTCTTAATAATGAGAAACAATTTGAAAGAAGGGAGTCAACCACCAGAACTCCTGGTTTTAGGAACAGAAAAAAATAGGCTTACTTTTCAATTGAATCAAAATTCTAATCCGAACTCAAAAACAGATGGACGTTTTGTTCAAAAAATCCGAGAATCATTCGTGTCGTAAGAAAAAAAAAAGAATCGGGTAAGAGGAATAAATTTTTTTATCGGGCGTGTTCGCTCATTTTGACGACTTTATCATATTATCAGATTTTATCATACTAATTTCTACTCTACCTTCCCGGAGTTCATTCTCCAGAGAATTCCATTTCAAAAAGTTTGGCGGATTCCTTCCAATCCCCTTATTTTATGATCTCGTTGGAAATCATATAAAGACAATTCCTATTTGATATAGCTATTTGTGCAAGGATTTTACGATTAAGAAGCAGCTGCCCCTTATACAGATTGTGTATTAATCTACTATAAATATAGGATGCCCCCGCCCCGCGAATTACTGCATTTATTCGAGTGATCCACAAACGACGAAAATCCCTTTTTTTCCTATCTCTATCACGATGCGCCGAAACCAAAGCTCTTATTTTCTGTTGAATAATTGTTCGAGTAAGTCTTGAATGAGCCCCGCGAAAACTTGATGCAAATAAACGCATTTTTGTTCTACGTCTCCGAGCTATATATCCTCGTCTAATTCTGGTCATTGAGTAAATGAAACTTTAATGAATAACTAATTGATTTCCTTTCTTTCAGTTATTCTTTTCCCCCTTCCTAGTCTATTAATAACAAAACGGATTCTTCCAATTTATAAAATAAAAATTCCAATGGCTTTTGCTACTATAACCTTCCCTACCACGCTTTTTCCTTTTTTCTAGGCATTGGAAAAATAAAAATAGAAATAGCTAAAGAAATTGTGGGTTCCATCGTCTCTATGGTTACTTCTTAAACGGTGAGGTCTTCTCTATACACCGGAGCCCTTTCCTTCATTTTATTGGTAACTTGTACAGTTACCACTCTTTGGCTCTACCCATGAATTTTCCAGTAATGGGTCTTTCATAATGAGATATACCTTATACAGTAACGGTATTTAATTATGAAGATTGGTTGGGTAGCTGACCTTGTGAGTCCGTTCTTCTAAACATAAGATTTCTACTTTTTAAAATAGGATTTCCCCCGCTTAATGGGTAACTATTTGTTACCAATGGGGAATTCTTTCTCATCTTAAATTGAAAATTCAGGTGATTTAATTTGCACCAATTGAAACCATAAATTTCATACACAATAGAAAGATATGATAGATCCATCTTTTTTAGATAGTGAATGGAGTTCTTCCATTCTATCCGATTCACCGGTACTGATCATTGATACTGGAAAAATTGTTTTTTCTTTTGTTTTGTCTCAGCCCATGATTTAAACGAGTCGCACATACACCCTCGTACATGTTCCTCGACGCTGAGGGCATCCCCCAAGAGCGGGGGATTTCGTGACGTTTCTGATTGGCTGTCTTGGGTTTCTAATAAGTTGTTTAATAGTTGGCATGCTGAATTATACATTATGGGCTGGTTTAGATTGATCCTAACCGGATGATTATGAATTTATTCGATTTCAATATATTAATAGAATATTAAACCCTTAATTAAGTAATTAAGAAGTAAGAAGATAAAATCTTAAATCGTATATTTGCACGAAATCACTGCTATTTTTTATACAACCGCTACAAAATCAACAATTCCATGAGCTTGGGCTTCTGTTGCTGACATAAAAGTATCCCTTTCCATGTCTTCGGATACAGCCCATAAGGGCTTGCCTGTTCTTTGTACATAAACCCTTGTAAGGATTTCGCGCAGTTTCAGTAGTTCTTCCGCTTCCAGGATAAGTTCGGACGTTTGTGCCTCATAAAAACCGGCAGCAGGTTGATGGATCATTACCCTGATCATATAATATAACACAATCAAAGGTTCCTGTATCTCGCACGAGGAGGCAAGGCGAAGAGATAAAGAATAAAATAAGAAAAAGATAGAATTGAACAACCGTACGGGCATTTTTTTCACATTGCATACGGCTCCACAATGGAATTTTTTTACCTTTCATCGAAGAAAGAGAAAATGTGGGATCTATTATACCCAGATCGGTAAATGATCCAATTACCACCCTTCTTTTTTTTCGGAGGAGTTCAAAAATACTATGATGGCCCCGTTGCTTTAATATTTAAGATATTTATTTCGTCTGTGATTCAGCAATCCCAAAGTTTCTTTTTTTTTTTTTTCGTACTCTTTCATAACATAAATTTTGTTAATAACCTGCCGGTGTGAAAAAAGTTTGTGACGCTGAAATCGACCTACGATAGGTAAGATAAAATCGGAAATACCCTTCCTTTATCTCATACTACTCTTTCGATACATAATCTAATATTTTGAAAAACAATAAAAAATTTGCATATCGAATTCGAAGTGCCATGCTAATATTACTTAATATTAATAATTCATATGGCGAAGGCATAGTCTTCTTTTTTCTCTTAAATAAAAAACCCATTGGCGCCAAGCGTGAGGGAATGCTAGACGTTTGGTAATTGCTCCTCCGACCAGGATAAAAGACCCCATTGAGGCGGCTAATCCCATGCATATTGTCTGTATATCTGGTCGCACAAATTGCATAGTATCATAAATGGCTATTCCAGGTATTACCCATCCGCCGGGAGAGTTTATAAGCAAATACAGATCCTTGGTATCACTCTCCGAACTGAGATATACAAAAAGACCAATAAGTTGATTCGAAACATTGCTATCAATCGCTTGGCCTAAAAAAATTAATCTTTCTCGATAAAGTCGGTTGATTCGGATAAAATTGTATCCCTTAGGAGCCGTACGGGCACCTTTTGATGCATACGGTTCAACAAAACTAAAACTTGCGAAAAAAATCAATGTGTAGCTTCCAGCCCTCTTTCTTTTTTTATAGCGGACTCCTTCTAATGAAGGAAGGGGCTTCTCTTTCATTTTTGAAGAACGATGCGTTTGGCCGGTTTTCCTATAATATTAGAATATAAAAAACGGTTTTATCGCACTAACTTTTCATTGATGTATTTTTTCATCGAGATCCAATCCAAAAATCACGATGCCATTTTCTTGTTCCTGAATGGGCTTCTTCCATTTTTTTAGGTTTATGCTCTACTCCGAGTAAGGATCCGCCCGATTTTGATTTGCACATATAGGACAAATGACCCCAATACCACGTCTTTGTTTTTTTTTTTTTCATTTTTTCTCAATTTTGCAATTCATTTCTTTTATGTCTTCCGCCAAATATTCGACGTATCCATTCTATTTATTATTCGATTGATTAACTGTTTGGGATCAGTGCTATTTAATAATTTCTTTCTAAATAGAATTGTTTATGATATCTATAAGTCCTAATAATAGATATATTACCAATTGGGTTTTTCTAAACGGAGCCTGGATACTTAATTTTATTGGTCCAGCCAAGTCGACCATAAATTATTTGAATTGCTAATATTAATCTGGATACCTCTTCACAAAACGGATCTAATTGCATTTCATTGCACTTCACGTTACAAATTTTTGATGATTCAATCGCTTTTTTGGGGGGCGAAAGAGAGGATATCTCGATCGGGGGAGAGAATGGGGAAATCCCATATGACCCAATATATCTGACAGGGCGCACTATATGTCAATCCAAGTTGGATTTCGCTCTCCGGGAGTTCGAAAAGGAACTTTTGGAACACCAATAGGCATAAACTGAAAGAAAAAAGAATTAAGTACTCTATTTCACTTTGATGTGGAAACGTAATAATGGTTTTATTATTTTAATAATATTAGCTTTATCGTCATATTTTCTACATAGATAGAATAAGTTCATAAAATAAAGGAAAACAAAGAAAATTTTTACGAATAGGTACTTTGAATGATGACTAAATATGGATGCATGCGCTCTTCGAAAAGGGAATAAACCCCCATTGCGTATTGGTACTTATCGAGTATAGAATAGATCTGCTTCTCTTTTTTCCTATGAACCAAATTGTTCCATTTTTACTAAAAGAATAGAACAAATAGTAACCCTTTTTCCGAGATAATCCACTGAAAAAAAAAAGGGGGTCCATAGCATAGTTTTTTCAATGCAATAAAGTTACATAGTGTCTATTTTTTTGTTGATAAAGGGGTATTACCATGGGTTTGCCTTGGTATCGTGTTCATACTGTCGTATTGAATGATCCCGGTCGTTTGCTTTCTGTTCATATAATGCATACAGCTCTGGTTGCTGGTTGGGCCGGTTCAATGGCTCTATATGAATTAGCAGTTTTTGATCCCTCCGACCCTGTTCTCGATCCAATGTGGAGACAAGGTATGTTCGTTATACCCTTCATGACTCGTTTAGGAATAACCAATTCATGGGGCGGTTGGAGTATTACAGGAGGGACGATAACGAATCCGGGGGTTTGGAGTTACGAAGGTGTAGCCGGGGCGCATATTGTGTTCTCTGGCTTGTGCTTCTTGGCAGCTATCTGGCATTGGGTGTATTGGGATCTAGAAATATTTGGTGATGAACGCACAGGAAAACCTTCTTTGGATTTGCCTAAGATCTTTGGAATTCATTTATTTCTCTCAGGAGTGGCTTGCTTTGGCTTTGGCGCATTTCATGTAACAGGATTGTATGGTCCTGGAATATGGGTGTCCGACCCATATGGACTAACTGGAAAGGTACAATCTGTAAATCCCGCGTGGGGTGTGGAAGGTTTTGATCCCTTTGTTCCAGGAGGAATAGCCTCTCATCATATTGCAGCAGGGACATTGGGCATATTAGCAGGCTTATTCCATCTTAGTGTCCGCCCGCCCCAACGTCTATATAAAGGATTACGTATGGGCAATATTGAAACCGTTCTTTCCAGCAGTATCGCTGCTGTCTTTTTTGCAGCTTTTGTTGTTGCTGGAACTATGTGGTATGGTTCAGCAACTACTCCTATCGAATTATTTGGTCCCACCCGTTATCAATGGGATCAGGGATACTTTCAGCAAGAAATATATCGAAGAGTTAGCGCTGGACTAGCCGAAAATCAAAGTTTATCAGAGGCTTGGTCTAAAATTCCTGAAAAATTAACTTTTTATGATTACATCGGAAATAATCCAGCGAAAGGGGGATTATTCAGAGCGGGTTCAATGGATAACGGAGATGGAATAGCTGTCGGGTGGTTAGGACATCCTATCTTTAGAGATAAAGAAGGGCGTGAACTTTTTGTACGTCGCATGCCTACTTTTTTTGAAACATTTCCAGTTGTTTTGGTAGACGGAGATGGAATTGTTAGAGCCGATGTTCCCTTTAGAAGGGCAGAATCGAAGTATAGTGTCGAACAAGTAGGCGTAACCGTTGAGTTCTATGGTGGCGAACTGAACGGAGTGAGTTATAGTGATCCTGCGACTGTGAAAAAATATGCTAGGCGTGCCCAATTGGGTGAAATTTTTGAATTAGATCGTGCTACTTTGAAATCCGATGGTGTTTTTCGTAGCAGTCCAAGAGGTTGGTTTACTTTTGGACATGCTTCCTTTGCTCTGCTCTTCTTCTTCGGGCACATTTGGCATGGTGCTAGAACCTTATTCAGAGATGTTTTTGCTGGTATTGACCCAGATTTGGATGCTCAAGTGGAATTTGGAGCATTCCAAAAACTTGGAGATCCAACTACAAGAAGACAAGTAGTCTGATGCAGCATTGCTCTGTTATTTTTCGCTTCTCACTTCTATTTTCTCTTTGTGATTTTACATAGGATACTGAAAAAGTCTGGATTTAAATCTCCGCCCTTTCGCCTTTTCTTTGATTTTTTTTTTTCTTTAATCGGGGAGATGATCCCCAATAAACAGGTATGGAAGCTATAATTGTAAACCGCGATCAAATTTATGGAAGCATTGGTTTATACATTCCTCTTAGTCTCGACTCTAGGGATCATTTTTTTCGCTATCTTTTTTCGCGAACCACCTAAAGTTCCAACTAAAAAATGAAATGATTTTTCATTATCTGAATTGAAGTAATGAGCCTCCCAATATTGGGAGGCTCATTACTTCAACTAGTCCCCGTGCTCTTCGAACGGGTCTCTTAGTTGTTGAGAGGGTTGCCCAAAAGCAGTATATAAGGCGTACCCAGTAAAACTTATAAGTAATCCAGATATAGAGATGGCGACTAGGGTTGCTGTTTCCATTATTATATAATTTCAAGACCACAATGGATCTATGATAAGATTGTTTATTTACAACGGAATGGTATACAAAGTCAACAGATCTCAATGAATACAAAATAGGATTTATGGCTGCACAAACTGTTGAGGGTAGTTCTAGATCTGGTCCAAGACGGACGTCTGTAGGGGCTTTATTGAAACCATTGAATTCGGAATATGGTAAAGTAGCTCCTGGATGGGGAACTGCTCCTTTGATGGGTGTCGCAATGGCTCTATTTGCGGTATTCCTATCTATTATTTTGGAGATTTATAATTCTTCCGTTTTACTGGACGGAATTTCACTGAATTAGATTTATAAGAACCCTAGCTTTTAAATAAAAATACAAAAAACGATGCATTTAGGCCTCGGCTTTTTATTTTAGCTTATTCTTTTTTGGTAGTTCGACCGCGAAATTTTTGTGTTTCTGTATTTCCGGAATATGAGTGTGTGACTTGTTATAATTGATCCTATTGAGAGTACAGAGAGCGGGTCTGTCGTCTTGATAGAGATGGTTTTACCCCGTCGGATATTCATTCTAGTATCTGGAGCACGGAATATATGAAATATATCACGAAGTATTTGAACTATGATTCATACTTAATATTCAGACCTCGTGGCCGGATTCCTCAAATTTTTCCAAAGAAAAAAGTTTTCAATTGAAAGAGTTTTCTTCTTTCAAATTCCCGTTTCTGCTTTGATTTTGCTCAAAGAACAAACCTTTCTTTCTAGTTTTAGTCATTATACCGACTCTACTCGTTGAATAAATGATGATCCAATGGTTCTTACTCAGGGAATCCTTGACTTAGCTTGAAGGTTTTATTGAATCATCGTGGTTCTAGTATGAATTTAAGGTTTCAATTGATTCCTAGGGTCTTAACAAGAAAATTCCTATCAATAATAAAGAAAACAAAAGTAAAGCTACATTACATACAAATTAAAATAACAGATGAAAGAAAAAAATAGGGAAATAGAAGATTCAAGAGGCCTGGAACGATCAACAGAAAGACAAGTGAGCCTACTTGATTTTTTGACATTCTAATTATAACAAAAAAAAAAAGAGCTTTCTTACTTTTACTCTTTCGTATTTTTAGCGAAAATTGAATCAAAAGATTAAGAAGTTTCCAATTTTCTATTCGATACCTCTTTTAACCTGTTTTTGGGTTTTTTTGTTTGAGCTGTACGAGATGAAATTCTCATATACGGTTCTCAGAGGGGGAGTCCCCTTGGTTTACCTATCTCAATAAAGTCTACGATTGGTTCGAAGAGCGTCTCGAGATTCAGGCGATTGCAGATGATATAACTAGTAAATACGTTCCTCCTCATGTCAACATATTTTATTGTCTAGGAGGAATTACGCTTACTTGTTTTTTAGTACAAGTCGCTACAGGGTTTGCTATGACTTTTTACTACCGTCCGACCGTTACGGAGGCTTTTGCTTCTGTTCAATACATAATGACGGAAGCTAACTTTGGTTGGTTAATCCGATCAGTTCATCGATGGTCAGCAAGTATGATGGTCCTAATGATAATCCTGCACGTATTTCGTGTGTATCTCACTGGTGGTTTTAAAAAACCTCGCGAATTGACTTGGGTTACAGGTGTGGTTCTGGCTGTATTGACCGCATCCTTTGGTGTAACAGGTTATTCTTTACCCTGGGACCAAATTGGGTATTGGGCAGTAAAAATAGTAACAGGCGTACCGGAAGCGATTCCGGTAATAGGATCGCCTTTGGTAGAGTTATTACGTGGAAGTGCTAGTGTGGGACAGTCCACTTTGACGCGTTTTTATAGTTTACACACGTTTGTATTACCTCTTCTTACTGCCGTATTTATGTTAATGCATTTCCTAATGATACGTAAGCAGGGTATTTCTGGTCCTTTATAAAGAATATAGAGAGATTTGTAATCAATCATTTTTTTTATTACTTGGGGGAGGAACAATAATATTTCATTGCTACAAATATGGATTATTGACAAAGAATAA